TTATTACGTGATGATTTTATTGAAAAAGACAGAACTCGCGGTATTTATTTCACCCAACCTTGGGTTTCCCTACCAGGTGTTCTGCCCGTAGCTTCAGGGGGCATTCACGTTTGGCATATGCCCGCTCTAACCGAGATCTTTGGGGATGATTCCGTATTACAATTCGGTGGAGGAACTTTAGGGCACCCTTGGGGAAATGCACCGGGTGCTGCAGCGAATCGAGTAGCTCTAGAAGCATGTGTACAAGCTCGTAATCAGGGACAAGATCTTGCTCGTGAGGGTAACGAAATTATACGCAGGGCTGCCAAATGGAGTCCTGAACTATCTTCTGCTTGTGAGGTATGGAAGGAAATCAAATTTATATTCGAAGCAATGGATACTTTGTAATCCAGTAATTACTATTCTAGCCTCTTAATTTAATTGTAATTCAACTTAAACTCGGCCCAATCTTTGACAAAAAGGATTGAGCCGAATACAACTACTTTCTACAATAGTTGTAAATCTATTTTTGGTTGATACTCTTTTTGATATACAAACAAGATCTTCAATCACAAATCGAAGACTCAAAAACTCTTCTAGTTTCCATTCTTGTGCTGGATCCAAAATGAATACTAGAAATTTTTAGGATTGGTCTAGTCTTTATTCTTATAAATATCCCCCCTCCCTAGGTTAGGGTCAGGTCCACGGATATGACTAGCAAGTAAGGTAGAAGAAAAGAACCCTTTTTACCCCCCCTCTATATTATATTCTATCTTTTTTTTCCTATTGAAATAGAAATTTAATATTGAAATAGAAATTGAAATAGAAACTTATTTTTAGACAAGATTTTACAAAAACATCTATTTTTCATCTATCAATCTTTGTAGATTTTCATTTCTTCAGGAGTCTTTGTTCTTTCTAACTGGTCACTTGGCTCGTCGAAAGAAAATGATTACCCTAAGTTCATTGGCGATCATTCAGAGCAGAGCATAAAAAGGAAAGCCCCTTTCAATAGATGCAAATTCAATGGGTATTCATCCAAAAATAAAGCTTTTTTAGAGATTCATTTTCGTACGTGAATAACATAGGAATTCTTTAGCCTATTCCTAAAATGTAATGAGACTCGCCTTTTGGTATACCCAATCCTAATAAATTTTTGGAGTCAAAATAAACTAAATAAGTAAATTAAACTCAATTCCAATTGAATAGGATGAATAGTAAGTCATATGCATTTAGGAATGACCTCCTTACTCTATATTATGGACAAGACCTGTCTTGTACTTGAAAAAGATCTTGAATCTCATAAGTTTCATTGAGCTTCTTTTCTTTTCAACGCTATGAAATAGACTTTATTTAGGTCGTATCCCTTACTTAAAAAAAAAGACAAAACAAGAATCTCATTTCATATCCAAATTCAAAAAAAGATAGCAAGATCAGTCTAAATCGTGAATATATAACTTCCTAAATGTTTTATTACGTTTTACTACTTGATTTTCTATTCTAAATCACTAAAAAAACAACAGTTATCACAATTCTATTCGGAAATTGAAATCTCTATTTATATTTAATATAGATTGGAATTCAAAAGAAACTAGAAAAAAGAGATTCTAATTCGATTTGAAATCCTTTTTTTTTCAAATTAGAAAGAATTCACAGTAAGGTAAAAGCAATAGAGTCTTATTTGGATAAGATAAGAGCGATATCATAATCTATATTCGAATGAAACTCGCAAGAAATAAGAGTGTAATGGAAAAGGGAAAGAAGATTCCAGATTAAGTAAGTTGGATCTATGTGACGATGGAGACTATTAATAAAAATATGTAGATCCATATCAATCAATTTCTAGAATAGAAACTCATCCAAATTAATCATCTGCCAGGAACCAGATTTGAACTGGTGACACGAGGATTTTCAGTCCCCTGCTCTACCAACTGAGCTATCCCGACCATTCCCAATGCATCATCTATTTCTTGATTTATTCTAGTAGAAAGCCGGGATCTATGTCAATGAAAAGGTCTTACAAAGTATTATCCCTGTCCATTTCGTGAATCTTTTCAAAAGAAAGAAACTTTTTTTGTAGTTTTGGTACAAGTACTAATATGGATTATGAATAAGGTAAATGAATACATCTTACTCAAAGATGTTCATTTGTCCATATATCGATCACAAGACTTATATTATATTATATTATAATAATAAAGTCTATTTCTGCTCAGATCCTTTTGTAAAAGACGCTTCAACTTCAATTCAATAAGGAAAAGGACTCAATTTGAATCGTTAACAAAAAAATAGGATAATTAGTTTGGGACTCGAATGAGCTTTTTTTTTGGGGATAGAGGGACTTGAACCCTCACGACTTTTAAGGTCGACGGATTTTCCTTTTACTATCAATTTCGTTGTTGTCGGGATTGACATGTAGAATGGGACTCTATCTTCATTCTTGTCCAATTTATCCGTTCTTGAACAGATCTATCAGACTATAGAGTTAATGCTTTGAGAAATGAATATTCGATCTCTTTGAAATCAATTCACAATAATTCTTCCATTTTTTCAGATATATCTAAATAGAACATAGAACAAAGTAGGGATTCGGTTCCTTATTCATTATTCATCTGAATCTTTTTATTTTGATCTAGTATTTCCGTACGTATTCCTACCCTACGCTTATAGATACCTATAGGTTTAGTCTTGCTGGAAGGTTTTTTGGAATAATTCTTATAACAAAGCAGTCAACTCCATCTGTTAGAACAGCTTCCATTGAGTCTCTGCACCTATCCTTTGTTTTTTCATGTTGATTCCCGTTTTTTGAACCTTTCTTTTTTTGCTTTCGTAAAAAAGAGGAGTTGGCTCAGGATGACCCCCTTTTTTTTCCAGGGTTTCTCTGAATTTGAAAGTTATCACTTAGTAGGTTTCCATACTAAGGCTCAAGCCAATTTAAGTCCGTCGCGTCTGCCAATTTCGCCATATCCCCCTTTTCAAATTTTTAATGAGGATCTCCATAGAAATAGAATGCCCCTCTCTTTCATTTACATTTATACGTAAACCCATTGAATTCAGTAGATTACATACTAATTAATATACCTCAAGGTATTTTATTTTATCCTCGTTTTTTTTTTACAATCGTATTTGATCTAGGCTAGATCCCCTATTTGGTGCAATCATACCTGATTATAGCATTTTTCTATCTAAATTGACTAAATATGTTCCATTTTCCCATGCGATTTCTCATTTCTTTTTTTCTGACTTAATAGTTACTGGGTGGATCTTTTGTTTTGTCTTAGATTCCGAATAAACAAGAGTAAATAAGAAAAAAAGTAGACGAATGTCATATCATGTATGTAATTTTGAAAAATGAATAATAGGAAATAATAGGAATAGAAGTCGTCTTATAGCTAGAACGAATAATTGAATCTAGGTTCTCTCTATTTAAACTATCAAATCCCGATTCGACTTCTCTATTCCAAACTCTAGATTCTATTGAGTTCAAAAAGAGTATTAGACTCTATTAGAATAAAAGAAAAAAAATGAAATAGATAGAATTCAATTACTCTATATAGATTCTATAAGAATCTTTCAACTTATTTTGAGTTGAACTCCTATTGGAGATTATGAAAAGTGAAGTTAATACAAATATTTTGATTTTATTGAATTCCTATTTATGTACAATTTATCTTATGTGAGCCCGCTTAGCTCAGAGGTTAGAGCATCGCATTTGTAATGCGACGGTCGTCGGTTCGATTCCGATAGCTGGCTTTTCTATATTTGTTCGATTTATTTTCTGATTGATAATCTTTCTTTGAAATCAAAGAAGGAAGACACCTTTCACCCTTTCCAAGAGTTGCTGATCTATTATGTTATAGAAACTTCCACCTAAAAATAAAAAAAAAGAAGTTGAATGAAAGAGTTAAATACCTGCAAACAAATCAAGAAGAAAAGATTCTTTATATAGGTGGAGGTAAAAGCACAAGAAAGGCAGACGTACTTCACCAATGCAAGAAAGTACATAGCTAGACGGGCCTGTCTGGGTCCCCCAATGCCTTTTTCTTGTCCATCTCCATCTGGAGGTGACGGGATCTGGTTGACCATCATTTTGCTGATTGGAAGTCTTAGTATATTCTGGATTACTAAGGGAATTTGGCGATTGATTTCGGTAATTTGGCGTGGCTTTCGAACGAACTCAAATAGATCAGATCTTAATGAATAATTTATTCATTAAGATTGGGTTTGGGGAACCCCAAACCCAATCTAAGTGTATTATATAGATAGAATATTCTATGACCGAGAGAAATAAAATACTCAGAGCGAATAACTTCTGGGATAGTAGATGGGACTCTTTTTGGGCAAAGTATTGGGACGATTACATTAATGGATACTTCGAGTCCGACTTTGACCAGTACTTTAATGGATACTTGAAGTTCTACCATGAAAAGTACTTTAATGAATACTTCGAGTCCTATTATTCTGACTACGTGGATTCCTCTTTTAGGGATTTCGATAGATAAGAAGTAATAAGTAAAGTCAAATAGACAGCAAATGACTGGTGAGTCGTATGAGTTAGGAAACTCTCAAGTACGGTTCTAAGGGAAGGAATTTACGCGCATATTCTTATCGGGGAGAACAGGCCATTCGACAGGGAGATTCTGAAATTGCGGAGGATTGGAAAGTAACTAATTCAAAGTTTTTCGATTTCTTAGAATTAATATCTTATGGGATTTGGATTCTATGGGAATATAGAAGCAAAGAAGATCCATTTTTGGGCGAAAAATAAGTGGTTTTTCTTGCGGACAAACAAGAAAAGAAACCCTTTTCTTTAGAGAAAAGCAAAGACTTCATACCCAGGATGGGTGGGGGCGATAGTGCGAATTCGAGCTATTAGGGAGGGATCTTATGAAAAATAGTTCCAAAAGGATTTATTATGGCTTGATAATCAAGGTTTCGCAGGTGATAATCGAGATATTATTTCTTCAAGAAGCTCGAAAAATGAGGTTTCTTGTTGTGGTACTAAGCGAACAAATGTATCAATTGATGTATGGGGACAAGTCAGTAGACAAGACTCGGATCAAGGAGAGGAAAAAATGGAAATTGAGACTTGGAATCTCATTTACGAATTCATTTGTCATATGATTCAATTCATTTCTCATATGATTCAATCCATTTTATTACCTTTTATTTTGTACTAACCTAGTTAAGTAGAAAGAAATTAATTATCTGAACAGACTCGATAAAATCCTTGTATAGCTTCTTCAATTTCTCGAAAAAAAGAGATATGACCAACCGTAGTTCGAATGAATATCAAAAGAATTTCGTTTTTTACACTTCTTACTATTAGATAATGCTCATAAATCTCATGATAGGTACCCAAGGATTCATAGTGAACTTCGATAGGACCCTCTCTTGAAGCAATAACACGTTGATCTAATCGCCACCGGAGCCAGAGAGTACTATCTAAATGGATTCTTTTCTGACGATAAGCTCCAATAGCATCATAGGAATTCGAAAAAAGGGGTTCTTTCATACTTAAATACTTAGAATCTTGATAATCAATTCTTTCATTTTTAGACTTTATCAGAGTACATGGATTATATCTATTTGCACAAATACCTCGACGATTTCCACTCGTTAATATATAGAGTCCAATAAGCATTTCTTGGCTTGGTACAGCAATAGGATCCCCAATAGTTGGAGATAAAAGATTCATATGAGAAAACATAAGTAAACGAGCCTCCGCTTGAGCTTCCAAGGATAGAGGTACATGAACAGCCATTTGATCTCCATCAAAGTCTGCATTGAATCCCTTACAAACTAATGGATGTAAACAAATAGCACGTCCTTCCACTAAAATGGGTTGAAATGCCTGTATGCCTAATCTATGCAGGGTAGGCGCTCGATTTAACAAAACAGGATGCCCTTGCATAACTTCCTTAAGTATTTCGCATACAATCGGATCTTTTTCCCGAATTTTACGCTTAGCTACTAATAGGTTCGAAGCAAGATGTTGTCTAATTAGACCACGAATTACAAATGTCTGGAAAAGCTCTATTGCGATTTCACGAGGCAATCCACATCGATATAATGAGAGTGAGGGGCCTACAACAATGACGGAACGACCTGAATAATCAACCCGTTTGCCAAGTAGAGTCTGACGAAATCTTCCTTCTTTTCCTTCAATTAGATCTGAAAATGACTTGTAAACTTTATTTTGATTATCCGTCATTGGTTGTACGCGGATTCCATTATCAAAAAGTGTATCTACGGCTTCTTGTATCATTTTCTCCGGACCTATTACTACTTCCTTTGGTATATATTCACTTGTTTCACTTGTTATTAATAGATTAGTAAGATTAGTAATAAGATTGTTCCGCTCGATAACTATTTTATAGAGTTCATTAATATCCGAGCTCATAAATGGACCTCCATCGATCGGAATGCTTGGTCTCAATTCGGGAGGAAGAACTGGTAATAGACACAAAACCATCCATTCTGGTTCTATTTTTGTTCGAATGAAATCCTTAGCTAATTCCATGCGTCTAACCAAAAAATCTTTTCTTCTGCCAACTTTTCGGTCGTCCCATTCATTCCCTGTGGTCCCTTCTTCCTCTAACTCTTTCCATTCCGACAATGAAGAATTTATAATAGTTCGCAAATCCAAATCGGCTAATTGTTCGCGAATAGCACTTGCTCCAGTAGATATTTCTCGATTTCGAAAGGTATCGAAGCCTGGGGTAGTAAAAAAAAACGGGATAGTGTAATTCCAAGATTGGATCTCATATTCAAACAAACCTCGTAACCGTAAAAGAGTGGGTTTTGTAGATATGGGCCTAACAAAAGAGAAATTGGGATAGGATCTCCTCCCCTCAAAACCGGACGTGAAAGTTTCCTCTCATCCGGCTCAAGTAGTTCCAGCAAAGAAAGGAGTTCGCGCTTTGAGATTCTAGAAAATCCACCAACCAAAAAAGAGATCTACTCCTTACTCAAGTTCTTTCTCATTGAAAAGCTAGCACTCTTTCATTCATTGTTCCTTCTATTTCGATTTTCTGAATTCTTTATTCAATTAGGAGCAAAATGAGAGGTGAAATCTTTGAATAGTCTACCTCCCTCCACAGGATGAATTCTCTTAACAAAAAAGAGCAATGCCCTGGAAGGAATTTACTTGTCTATGTCTTGTTCCATTTGATCCTTTAGGTCACCACTTTACCTCGACGATTATACCACGAGGCCCTTAAAGCCTATATGCGACGAATAGACTTTTATAACCATGATATATTTGCTCTTTGCTTCTCATTTTTTTTTTCTAAACCAGTCCAATTTTTTACGAGGTCAAACGAGAAATTCGAATCTCTTTGTTATGAAATCCACCATGGACTAATTCGCCTTTGATTTAGGAATCGTGAATACGCCTATAATTCCCTGAGTTTCATCTTATTCTTCTCAAAATATCAGAGCCAGGGCATCCCAATTGGATTGAATGGGATGACAGTTTCATATTTCAAATCTGTAAAATCAGAATTTCAATCAAATCACACATCGCAGTATACTAGGTCTTCTAATTCTTGAAGAGGTTTATCTAAAAAATTCGCGATATAACTAGGAAGACGTTTTAAATACCACACATGGGTTACTGGACACACCAATTTTATATAGCCCATTTGATACCTTCGTATTCGAGAATCAACAAATTCGACTCCACAGTCTTCACAAAATCTGCGGTCTTCTTTGTCCTCTCCGATTACTCGATAATTTTCACAATAATTTCGACAAGCACAAAAGCCACTCTTTATGGGACCAAAAATTCTTTCACAAAATAACCCATCTTTTACTGGTTTCTTGGTTTCGGAATCAAAAAGACTGAGTTCTGTCACTTCGCCAACTATCTCTCCATTAGGTAGGATTTTAGTGGCCCAAGCACGTATTTGTTGGGGAGAAACTAAGCCAATTCGGAGTTGTTGATGTTTATATTGATCGATCATAGAAGAAAAATTGGAATTTCTTTTGATTAAGCTTCGAACTTATTTGTTTGAAAGTTCTTTTCAGAAACAAGAAAATGATTAAGTTCGAGAGCTAAAGATTGTAGTTCTCGAACAAGCAATCGAAAAGATTCTGGAGCATCTTCGGGGTTCGCTATTCTTGTTCCAATTACTGTAGTACCAACCATTTCCTCTCGAGCTCTAATATGATCCGATTTATAAGTAAGCATCTCTTGTAAAATATAAGCAACACCAAATCCTTCTAGAGCCCAAACTTCCATTTCTCCTACCCGTTGCCCTCCTTGCTTGTACCTTCCTCTAAGGGGTTGTTGGGTAATAAGTGCATAAGGTCCACTAGAACGTGCATGGATTTTATCATCAACTTGATGAATTAATTTAAAAATATAAGGATTTCCTATTATCACAGGTCGTTCAAAAGGATCGCCCGTTCTTCCATCCAATATTATGCTCTTTCCCGGATATTCGGGTTCAAATACCCATGGATTTGCTGTTTGTTTACTGGCCTCATATAATTCAGAAAACACTAGTTTTCGCGAAGACTCTTGTTCATATCTCTCATCAAAGGGTGCTATTCGATAATGTCTGTCTAGCAGACTCCCCGCTAACCCGAGTGAACATTCAAATATCTGACCTACATTCATTCGTGAAGGTACTCCTAATGGGTTAAAGACCATATCAACAGGTCTTCCATCTTGTAAATAAGGCATATCTTGTCTAGGTAAAATCTTGGAAATAATACCTTTATTTCCATGTCTTCCAGCTACTTTATCGCCTACTTTTATTTCACGTTTCTGTAAAATATATACACGAATCTTTTCTGGCTTATAACTAGAACCCCCCCTCTTCTGGATCCATCTCACATCAATAACTCGACCCTTACCACCTATAGGTAGTTTTAGACAAGTCTCTTTCGAAGTGGATAGATGAATGCCAAATATGGCTTGTAATAATCGATCTTCTGGGGTATAAGATGAATCTGCTGCCCTCTGAGGCCTTAATTTGCCTACCAAAATATCACCTGTATCGACCCATGATCCCAACATCACAATTCCATTCTTGTCTAAATGGCGAAGTAAATGGGCTTCTAAATGCGGTATTTTGTTCGTCACCCTTTCAGGTCCTTGACTTGTCACATCAATCTTAATCTCATATTTCCGTATGTGGAAAGAAGTAAAAAGAGCGCCATATACAAGACGATCACTAATGAGTACTGCATCCTCAAAATTATAACCTTTCCAAGGCATATAAGCTACTAATATGTTTTTTCCCAAAGCGAGTTCGCCACCAACTGTAGCGGCATCATCTGCTAGAATTTGTCCTTTTTTAATCCATTTACCCGGCTGAATTCGGGGTTTTTGATGTATACAAGTCTTTTTGTTCGAACCTTGATACCTAATTAATGGAATGGTTCGAGTATATCCATTCCCCGAAAAAAGGATCTTGGCAGTATCGGTAGAAATTATTTTTCCCTCATGTTCAGCTATTGCGAGGACCCCGGAATCTAGAGCCACTTGTCGTTCTAAGCCAGTTCCAACAATGCACTTCTCGGACTGAGAAAGAGGAACTGCTTGACGTTGCATATTAGAACTCATTAAAGCTCGATTGGCATCATTATGCTCGATAAAAGGAATGAGGGAAACTCCAAGAGAAAAATATTGGAAGGGAAAAATACTTCGAAGATGAACCTGTTCCCATGCAATAGTCAGGAATTCTTGACGGTATCGAGCTGGAACAATTTGTTCTTCCTGAATACAAGAATTTAAGGCCAAAGAATTTCCTGTTCCTACGATAAAGTATTCATCATGACTTGGTGATAAATAAAGCATCTGTAACTTTTTTGATCTCGCAGAAATATCATAAAATGGGCTTTCTAGAGAACCCCAAATACCAATTCTTGCATGAATTGCTAAGGATCCAATAAGTCCAACATTGATTCCTTCAGATGTGTCAATTGGGCAAATTCGCCCATAGTAAGTAGGATGTATATCTCGTATTCGAAAACTAGCAGTTCGCCCTGTCAATCCGTCAGGGCCCAAATAACTCCATTTTCTTCCATGAACGATTGGTGTCAATGGATTAGTTTGATCCAAAACTTGAGACAATGGGTGTAAACCGAAAAAAGATTCATAAGTGCTTGTTAATGGAGTTTTCAAATTATCAGGAGTAAATTTATGGTTAATTGCTCCACAGATAGTTTCTCGAATCACCTCTTCTAAACGAACCAGAGCTAATCCAAATTGATCTTGTAAAAGATCTCCTACAGGACGAATACGTTTATTTTTCAAATGATTCATATCGTCAACTCTGCCCATTCCAAATTGCATTTCAATCAAATGATCTGTCGCTGCCAATATATCTCGCGGTAACAAAAATGTATTGTTTTGAGGTATATCAAGGTTCAGTCTCCGGTTTATATTTCGTCGACCAATCCTTCCTAATTCGCATCTTTGTTGAAAGAATTTTTCTTGTAATTCATTACATAAGGATTCAAATTCATTACATAAACATAAGGATTCATCAGAAACTACTGGTTCGTCACCGACACAAGCAAATTGTTGATAAAACTCCAAAATCGCATCTTCTTTTGACCCAATTTTTTCTTTTTCATTATCATTCAAGAAAGATAAGAGAATCTCAGGGTAGCAAACAGTATCGAGAATCTCTCTTAGATTTGAACCCATAGCTGATAATAGAACTAGAAGAGAGATCTTTTGTTTCCTACTCACACGAGCCCATATCCGTGCTTTTCTATCAATCTCTAATTCTAATCTTCCTCCCCAATCTGAGATTATGGTGCCGGTATAGACCGAAATTCCGTTATGGTCTAATTCTGACCGGTAATAAATACCAGGGCTTTGGAGTATTTGATCGATCACAATTCTGTATATTCCATTTACTATAAAAGTTCCCAGGGAATTCATTAGAGGAATGTTTCCAATCAAAATTGTTTGTTCTTGCATATTCCTACTGGTTTTCAAAATGACTCCCGCCGAAACATATAATTCAGAAGAATATGTAAGTGACTCATAGACAGCATCTCTTTCTTTCATCAAGGGTTCTACCAATTGATAGGTATCCCCAAATAATTGAAATTCAATTTCTTGATATAGATCCTCAATTTTAGGAAATTTATAAAGTTCTTCCGCCAAGCCCTGATCAATGAACCTACAAAATCCTTCAAGTTTTATTTGATTAAACCCAGGTATTGTAGACATTCCCTGATTTTCATGTCGGAGCATGGTAAATTGATTTCCCATCTATCGAAAAATCCCATTATTGGCTCAGTCTTCATTGCATCATATAGATCGACTTTGGACAAATGGAATTTCTATTCTGTTTACTGAATCACATAAAATCTTAATCAACTCCACATATAGAATGGATAGAATACATAGTAACGTGAGAGTAAAGAGAGATTTATCCTCCAATTTTCAATTGTTTTGGAATTAAAAAAAAATGAAAGAAATTGGGAAAAGACTCTTGGAAAGAAGATTCTGATTTAGGGAATTTTCCAGAGAACGATAGAATAGAAATCTAGTTTTTTGATTTTATTTTTTCTTTTATAGATTTATAGAGTCTTTTTTTATTTTATATAGGCTAGTGTGAGAAGAATCATCATCAAGAGAATAAAAAAAGATCCTTCAGGAGAGCTAAAAAACTCTTCCATATAGATTCGATTTTCTTCACACCAATCTAGTAAGATCTCAAAGATATCAGACAAGTAGGATTCGTCGAAAAGAGTCTCCGCTTTTAACCAAACTTTTACCCAAATAGATCTCAATTCTGACCAAAAATCTTGCAATTTTGACCAAAGATCTATAGCAAGATTTCTAATCGGAGTGGTAACGTTTGATTTCCAGACTAGGGAGTTTTCCATACATTTGACAACAAAAAGGTGACCAATTAACCAACCAAAACAAGTACTTACTAGAAAGACGGTCTTATTGTAGGATCGAAGCCTAGAACCATCCACTAATCTGAATAAGGTAGAAGTAGGGGAAAAAGAATTGGTGAAGAGTTTAAAAAGAATACTATTCATATTCAAAATACCCGAAAAAAGATATCCTTATATGCTGAAATAGATGTTGGAATCTCATTTCGAATCACTATTCTTCCCCTTATCACGAATCTCAATTCTAATTCGAATTCTAGGGTTCTTCTTCTTCGGACCCAAAGGCTCACTGTCCTGAGAAGATAAGTGCAATAAAAAAAGAAGGAAAAAAAGGAAACAAGTTCTTATATGTAAATGAGTCTTCGACAAGATTAGAAGGGGAGATAGATAACAGCCACATTTCTTTTCGAGGATGAATTGCGCGGTGCCCATTCCTTACGGATACTGATCCTATACTACTGTGTCCGTGTGCAGGTTTTGTCCTCGAGGATGATGGCTTGCTCTTCTGTTTCAACTCCCTCGGATTCTATCGATAGAGGAATAGAAGGGGCTGAAGACGGGTCCGGTCTAGAAGGGGCTGAAGACGGGTCCTCGGCTAATTCTATTTCCCGAGAAATAATCCGATCCGAGCCCCTTCTAACAGGCTCGCTTTCGCTTTCTTTATCGCCATCCGGTGCAAAATGCGTCCACCGAAATAAGCAAGTAATACCTCCTTCACTATCAATTTAGCCTTGGAGTATCCATTTGAAATACGAAGAGCAACCTCGCCTGGGACATAGAAACGATACCATTGAGCTTCACAACAGAGTATATTACCGTGTATATCACCGCGAAGTCGAAATTGATAAGTTTGCATGATCGCGGATCTCTGAAAACGACCCCGGACCGCTTCATATACGAGCTGTTCCGCAGTCAAAGTTCTTCGACCAAAGATCGTAGTCATTTGGGAAGTCCTAGCTACGTCCTCTGCCTGTGTTTATGTACGCATTTCAGTCTGTCCAGATATCTGTGTCTGTCCAGATCTCTGTGTCTGTCCAGATATTTGTGTCTCGCCGACCATAAGGAAATTAAATAATTCGGCAGGGAGCTTAACTTAAATGGTTCACCATTGGGTATAGGTCTTAGAAAGTAAAAAATGACTTCACTACCTTCGATGGACTGCTCATTCTCTCTTCTTTATCTAATCTTATCTAGTACTTAATGAGATTGTATCGAAGCTAAGTAACTCTAGTATACTAGTGCAATTCGGGTTATTCAGAGTAAACAAATATAAAACTTCTTTAATTTATACACAAATGCGGATCGAGAAAAATAAGTTTTTCAATTACTACTCAAACCCATTCAGTCTCGAATCTTACTTAGCAGAATAGAATAGAGACGTGCTTATGGCAGAACGGACCAATTCGCTTTTTCACAATAAAGTCGTAGATGCAACTGCCATGAAACGACTTATTATAAGATTAATAGAGCACGTTGGAATGGTATATACATCACACATCCTGGATCAAGTAAAGACTCTGGGTTTTGAGCACGCCACTGTTACATCCCTTTCATTAGGAATTGATGATCTTTTAACAATACCCTCTAAAGGATGGCTAGTGCAAGATGTTGAACAAATAAATAGGATTTTGGAAAAACACCATCATTTTGGGAATGTACATGCCATAGAAAGATTACGTCAATCCATTGAGATATGGTATGCTACAAGTGAATATTTTCGACAAGAAATGACTCCTAATTTTCGGATGACTGACCCCTTTAATCCAGTCCATATAATGTCTTTTTCGGGAGCTAGAGGAAGTGCCTCTCAGGTACACCAATTAGTAGGTATGAGAGGATTAATGTCGGATCCACACAGCCAACTAATTGATTTTCCTATTCCAAGCAATTTACGCGAAGGACTCTCTTTAACCGAATATTTAATCTCTTGCTACGGAGCTCGCAAAGGAGTTGTGGATACTGCTGTACGAACCTCAGATGCTGGATATATGACGAGAAGACTTGTTGAAGTAGTTCAACATCTTGTTGTACGTAGAACAGATTGTGGCACCATCCGAGGTAGTTCAGTGAGTTTTCGAAAGGGGATGATGCCTAAAAAGATTGTTATCCAAAATTTAATTGGTCGTGTATTAGCGGACGATATATATATAGGTCAACGGTGCATTGCCACTCGAAATGAAGATATTGGGCTTGGACTTGTCAATCGATTCATAACCCTTCGAGCACAACCAATCTCTATTCGAACTCCCTTTACTTGTCGAAGTACATCTTGGATCTGTCGATTATGTTATGGTCGTAGTCCTACCCACGGTGATCTGGTTGAATTGGGGGAAGCTGTAGGTATTATTGCGGGGCAATCCATTGGAGAACCTGGTACTCAACTAACTTTAAGAACTTTTCATACAGGCGGAGTATTCACAGGGGGGACTGTAGAACAGGTTCGAGCCCCTTCTAATGGAACAATAAAATTCAACGAGGAGTTGGTTCATCCCATACGGACACGTCATGGACATCCTGCCTTTCTATGTTATATGGGCTTGTATGTCAATATTGAGAGTGAAGATATTCTACAGAATGTGAATATCCCACCAAAAAGTTTTCTTTTCGTTCGAAATGATCAATACGTAGAATCTGAACAAGTAATTGCCGAAATTCGTGCAGGAACATCCACTTTGAATTTGAAAGAAAGGGGTGGAAAACATCTTTATTCTGACTCAGAGGGAGAAAGGCACTGGAGTCCCGATCTGTACCATGCACCCAAATTGACATATGGTAATGTTTATATCTTACCAAAAACAAGTCATTTATGGATATTATCAGGAAGGCCACACAGATCGAGTATAGCGTCCCGTTCCCTTCACAAAGATCAAGATCAAACAAGGGTTCATTCCCTTTCCGTCCAAGAAAGAGAGATTTCGAACTTCTCACTGACTAATGATCCCATTAGACAGAACTTGTTGAGTTTGAATTTTTCTAGTAAAAAAGAGGAGAGAATTCCTGATTATTCAGAACTTAATCGAGTCCTATCTACTGCTGATTGTAATCTCATATATCTCGCTAAGAATTCTGATTTATTGGCCAAGAGGCGAAGACATAGATTCATAATTCCATTTCAATCAATTCAAGAACGAGAAAATGAATTAAGGTCTCCCTTGTCTATCTCGATTGAGATAGCTAGAAATGGTATTTTTTGTAGAAAGGATATTCTTGCTTATTTCGATGATCCTCGATACCGAAAAACGAATTCAGGAATTACTAAATATAAATATCGGAAGGCGCATTCTATAGTAAATGTAAAAGTAAAAAAAGAGGCTTTGATTGAACATCGAGGAGTCAACGAATTTGGACCAAAATACCAAATGAGAGTCGATCCGTTTTTTTTCATTCCTGAGGAAAGGCATATCTTACCTGCATCTTCTTCCATAATGGTACGGAACAATAGTCTCATTGGAGTAGATACACAAATAACTTTAAAGATAAGAAGCCGGGCAGGCGGATTGGTACGAATAGAGAAGAAAAAAAAAACGATTAAACTTAAAATATTTTATGGAGATATTCATTTTCCTGGCGAAAGAGATAAGATCTCTCGACACAGTAGGACCTCGGGAAAAAGAGATTCCAAAGAATCTAAAATGTTGAAAAATGCTATCGATGTCCAAGGAATCAGACCTAAAAAAAAAAAGGAGTTCTTTGTCTTGGTTCGACCCATAGGTACATATGAAATAAGGGATGGGATGAATTTAGCAACACTCTTTCCTCAGGATCTACTGCAGGAAAGGGATAATGTACAACTTCGAGTTGGCAATTATCTCCTTTATGGAAATGGCAACCTTATTCAGGGAATTGCTGACACAAGTATTCAATTAGTTCGGACTTGTTTAGTCTTGAATTGGGACCAAAACAAAAGAGATTCTTCGATTGAAGAAGCCCGTGCTCACTTTGTTCAAGTAAAGACAAATGGTATAATTCAAGATTTCTTAAAAATCCAGTTCCTGAAATCCACTATTTCCTATACGGAAAGAAAACGGTCTGATTCATCCGGTTCAGAATCTTTTTATGAAAATGGATCAGATCGTATCAAGAGAAATCCATTTTCTTCCATTTATTCAAAAGAAAGGATTCAACAATCATTTAGTCAAAGCGAAGGAACTCTTCGTATGTTATTGAATAGAAATAAGGAATGCCAATCTTTTCTAATTTTGTCATCATCCAATTGTTTTCGAATGGATTCAGTCAAGGGTGTAAAATATAAAAAAAAAGAATCAATTAAAAAAGATACACGAATTAGGAATTTGTTAGGTCCTTTAGGAATAGCCCTTTCAGTTTCTGATTTAAGAACTAATAATCCTATCTTGCTAATTACCTATTTGCTGTTGACACAAACTTTTCAAGTATTGAAATACTATTTCATTGACGAAATTGGGAATATTTTTCCTCCCGATCCATATAGTAACGTCATTTTGGATGCATTCAAATTAAATTGGTATTGCCTTCATCACAATTCCTGGGAGGAGGCATCTCCAAAAATAAATCTTGGACAATTTCTTTGTGAAAATGTATGTATAGCCAAAAAAGAACCACACTTAAAGTCGGGTCAAATTATAATTGTTCAAGACGATTCAGTAATAATAAGATCAGCTAAGACCTATTTGGCTACCCCCGAAGCAACTCTTCATGGGCATTATGGCGAAATTATTTCTGAAGGAGATCCATTAATTACACTTCTATATGAAAGAGTGAGGTCTTCTGATATAACGCAAGGTCTTCCAAAGGTCGAACAAGTTTTAGAAGTTCGTTCGATTGAGTCAATATCGATGAATCTAGAAGAGCGGATTTCGAATTGGAACGAGGGTATAACAAAAAGTCTTGGAATTCCGTGGGGATTCTTGATTGGTGCTGAGCTAACTATAATGCAAAGTCGTATCACTTTAGTTGATAAGATACAAAAGATTTATCGATCCCAAGGGGTGCAGATCCATAATAGGCATATAGAAATTATTGTACGACAAATAACATCAAAAGTCTTGGTTTCCGAAGACCAAATGGCAAATGTTTTTTTACCTGGAGAACTTATTGGGTTGTTACAAGCGGAACGAACGGGGCGTGCTTTGGAGGAAGTCATCTCTTACCGAGCTATCTTATTGGGGCTAACGAAAGCATCTCTAAATACTCAAAGTTTTCTATCTGAGGCGAGTTTTCAAGAAACTGCTCAAGTTTTAGCAAAAGCCGCTCTCCGAGGTCGTATCGATTGGTTGAAAGGCTTAAAAGAAAACGTTGTTCTGGGGGCGATGATACCCGCTGGTACCGGATTCAAAGGATTAGTACTCCGTTTAAGTCAAGATAAGAACATCCCTTTGAAAATGAAAACAAAAAAGAAGAATCTATTTGAGGGGGAAAGGAAAGATATCTTGTTTTACCACAGAGAATTCTTTGAGTCTGGTGGTTTAAAAGATTTCCATGATACATCATCAAAACATGAATTTATGGGATTTCATGATTTTCAAGAATAAATTCATCCTTTCAATTTTTTATATTTCTTACGGTCATTTAATTGACTAATCTCATTTACTAAGAATCTTTTTGAAAAAGACTTAAATATAAAACTAAAGGCCAATCCACGGTAGAAGGTAGAAGGGAAGGTTCCGTTGGAACAATTTTTTAGTTCAAGATACCTTATCTAAAAAAAAAGGGAAGTGTGGGGGGAAATGGCACAAAGATCTTGGAACATTAATTTGGACGAGATGAGGAAAGCGAGAGTTAATCTCGGTCATTTTATTGACCAATGGAATCCGAGAATGGAACCTTATATCTCTACAAATCGTAAACAACCTAGGTATATTCCAAATTGTAGGCGTAGGCATATTACAAATCTGAAAATAACTACTCGTTTTTTATCAAAAGCATGTGATTTACTTTTTGATGCAGCAAGTAGCGGAGAACAATTTCTCATTGTTGGGACAAATAAGAGAGTAGCTTTTTCAGCAGCACGGGCTGCAATAAGGGCTCGGTGTCATTATGTTAATAAAAAATGGCTTGGGGGTATGTTAACGAATTGGTCTACTACAAAAAGGAGACTTCAAAAGTTTCGGGACTTGAGAATGAGATACAAGTCACGGAAACGTGCTCGTCTTCCGAAGAAAGAGGCAGCCGTCTTAAAAAGACAATTATCTCATTTGCAAACATATATGGGTGGGATTACATATATGAAAAGATTACCTGATATTGTAATCATCCTTAATCAGGACAAAGAATCTACGGCCCTTCGAGAATGTATTACTTTGGGAATTCCAACGATTTCTTTAATTGATACAGATTGTGATCCCTATCTCACCGATCTTCCGATTCCAGCAAATGATGACTCTGAAAAGTCACTCGGATTAATTATCACTAAATTAGTAGTCGCAATTTGTAAGGGTCGTTCTCGCTATATTAAGAGATTTGTGATTCAGAAAAAAAAGAAAAAAAAAAGAAAAAAACAGATTCGTGAACTCTATAATTCGAATAGGGTAGAATCGCTTACTATTCTTAGATTCTTAAACTTAAAAAAGATAGGAAGATAAAAGATAGCTGGGCTGTGTGGGCCTATTATCTGATTAGTTGCTATCTAAAATCTACAATTCAAATAGACAAGTTGAGAAAGAAATGGTTGAATCAAAATAATTTCCTTTAAATTATTCTTTCTTTCAGAAGACAATATGAATGTTCTATCAGGTTCAATCAATGCGCTAAAAGTGAAAGGATTATACGATATATCCGGTGTGGAAGTAGGCCAACATTTCTATTGGCAAATAGGAGATTTACAAATCCATGGCCAAGTACTTATTACTTCTTGGATTGTTATTGCTATTTTATTATGTTCAGCCACTATAGCTGTTCGGAATCCACAAACCATTCCGACGGGTGGTCAGAATTTCTTCGAATATGTTCTTGAATTCATTCGAGACGTGAGCAAAACTCAGATTGGAGAAGAATATCGTCCTTGGGTTCCTTTTATTGGTACTCTATTCTTATTTATTTTTGTCTCTAATTGGTCAGGGGCTCTTTTTCCTTGGAAAATCATACAATTACCTCATGGGGAGTTAGCTGCACCTACGAATGATATAAATACTACTGTTGCTTTAGCTTTACTCACATCAGTGGCCTATTTCTATGCAGGTCTTACAAAAAAAGGATTAGGTTATTTTGCTAAATATATTCAACCAACTCCAATTCTTTTACCCATAAATATATTAGAAGATTTCACAAAACCTTTATCACTTAGTTTTCGACTTTTTGGAAATATATTAGCAGATGAATTAGTTGTTGTTGTTCTTGTTTCTTTAGTACCCTTAGTCGTTCCTATACCTGTTATGGTCCTTGGATTATTTACAAGTGGTATTCAGGCTCTTATTTTTGCAACTTTAGCCGCAGCTTATATAGGAGAATCCATGGAGGGTCATCATTGATTCCTTTTCAAATTCAAAAGGGTATTTTTGTCGTTTAGACCAAGCGCTCCAAAAAATTGAATCCATTAAAAAAAAAAGAAAAAAGCGGAGTCTAGAATAGTAAAGGAATTGATTAGGATAGAAGACTTAAATGAGGTAGATGAAATCGAATAGGGATGAGTTAACTCTTCTCCATGTTTCTAAGAATCATTTTTTAGACTCCAATCGAATTGAATCTAAAATGGAATAGTTGGCTTACGTTATCGAATAGAAGAAACACATATCTATTTCTTTCATAGTCGACAGTGAATCGTTATATAGGAATTATATACGAATCATTTCGGACCTGACTTGAATTTGGATGGCATAGCAAGAAAAGTCTTTCTCTTTCCTTCATGACTTGAATTGACTGAATAAACAGATAAAATTAATACAAAGAGTGAAAATGCAAATAAAGATTAGAAAGAAAGAAATCGACAAGTTCAACTTGTATGGATTCATAAATTTGATGACTAGTAAAAGATAAAGGCTTTCTGAGCATCTGATTATTCAATAATCTTTTTTCAACAATTCGGATTTCTTAGTTACCCCCCCTGGATGAATCTTAGTAATGTAATGGAATCTCTAAGGCATAATTCATTGGTTGATTGTATCACTAACCATTTTTTTTTATAAGAACTTATCATGAATAATCCCTTGATTTCTGCTGCTTCCGTCATTGCTGCTGGATTGGCTGTAGGACTTGCTTCTATTGGACCTGGAATTGGGCAAGGTACTGCTGCGGGCCAAGCCGTAGAAGGTATTGCGAGACAGCCCCAGGCAGAGGGAAAAATACGAGGTACTTTATTGCTTAGTCTGGCTTTTATGGAAGCTTTAACAATTTATGGCCTGGTTATAGCATTAGCCCTTTTATTTGCCAATCCTTTTGTTTAATACAAGCAATCTGAATTTAAAGTCTTTTTTTCTTTTATTCACTTCGACCTGTTGCTTGCTTTTTTCTATTCTATCAAGATTTTCCCTCTACTTGTTACTTTTTTACTTAATTACTTACTTTCCCTATTCTTATTCGTTTTCGGTTCATTGAAAAAAGAACCTGCGGCAGGACTGATTTGAAGAGGAGGAATTAGATTTACCGATTTGCTTTCTTCCTTACCCTTCTTAGTTCAATCCTTAGCTTATAAAGTGTTGCAAGAAGCGAGGTATTTTATTTTGCAATTTACATATAATTTGGTACCTAATTTGATTGCGGATTCGTTTTATTGGAAATCGCTATCTCAATAGCTGGTCTCAATAAAAAAGAAAAGAAAATCCTTTTTGAAATGCAATCATATTTTGAATCCTTTTTCTATTTCATTTAGAATTAAAAAAATTTCATTTAGAATTAAAAAAAGGAAAAATGGAAGTTAATACAAATACACAAAAGAATTCTGTTCGAATTTTTTAGTCTATAAGAGGAGATCTCATGAAAAATGTAACCGATTCTTTCCTTTCCCTGGGCCACTGGCCATCCGCCGGGAGTTTCGGGCTTAATACCGATATTTTAGCAACAAATCCAATAAATCTGAGTGTAGTAATTGGTGTATTGATCTTTTTTGGAAAGAGAGTGTGTGCGAGTTGTTTATTTAAAAAAGAAGGTGGACTCAACCAACTACCCCCTTTCCGGATAACTAGGAAAAGGTGTATAATCCCGCGAATTACTTCTATATAAAGATAAAGAATATGGAAGAACCATAGCATTTCGTTATTCGTTGGTAAATCAACTTTGATTCTCTAGCACCAATAAAAATGTGGGACCATTAAAATGGTTAAAACGAAACTATTTGATTTGAAGTCCAGACATAGCATCGTACTCTTTCTACGTTAAGACCGAGATGGTTTTTAATTTCAAGGGATATAGTTAGAAATTTTTCGATATAGAACACTCATGTCGAGAAACTGATTTGAACCTTTTTTTTCTTTATCTTTAATTGGAGAGAAAAAATTGTTTCGTTTTTTTCCTTTTTTATTAAAAAATGAAATGCCAAATGTTGAGTTGATGACCTAATGTATAAAGTTCTTTTTTGATTTCAAGAAAAAAACAACTTTGCTGACAATTACATATCTTTTCTTTGGTCAGAAGAGTCCTTCAAAAAGTTTGGTCTTGGATTCGTGATCCCTTTCCAGTTTTTTTATGAAGAGAGGATAGGTTCATTATATTCAAAAATGGAAATTGATCATAGAAAAAGAATGGAATTCCAGAAAAATTGAATGAAGTAATTGAGCGTGAGAGCCAAATGAATCGAAAAATTCACGTTTGGTTCGGGAAGAGATCATGATACTTTGGAACGGAATGGCAAGATAATCTACTTTCATTAAGTGATTTATTAGATAATCGAAAACAGAGGATCTTGAATACTATTCAAAATTCAGAAAAACTTGGCGCAAGGGCGATTGAAGAACTGGAAAAAGCCCGGGCTCACTTACGGAAAGTCGAAATGAAAGCGGATCAGTATCGAGTGAATGAATATTCAAAAATAGAAGAAGAAAAATGGAATTTGATTAATTTAAGTTATAAAACTTTAGAACAAGCCGAAAATCAAAAAAATGAAACTATTCATTTTCAAAAAAAAAGGGTGATTAATCAAGTTCAACAACGAGTTTTTCAAAAAGCCTTACAAAAAGCTCTAGGAACTCTGAAAAGTTCTTTGAATAAGGAATTACATTTACGTATCATCCATGCGAATATTAGGTTGCTTATTGCGATGAAAGAAAGAACTGATTAGGACTTCTATTCAATCTAGGGATTATCTTTTTTTCAAAAAAGAATTCAGAATGACTTATGGGAACCATTCGAGCCGACGAAATTAGTAACATTATCCGTCAACGTATTGGACAATATAAAAGAGAAGTAAAGATTGTTAATACTGGGACCGTACTTCAAGTAGGAGACGGCATTGTTCGTATTTACGGTCTTGATGACGTAATGGCAGGTGAATTAGTCGAATTCGAAGAGGGGACGGTTGGCATTGCGCTTAATTTAGAATCAAAAATTGTTGGTGTTGTATTAATGGGTGACGGGTTAATGATCCAAGAACGAAGTTCTGTAAAAGCAACAGGAAAAATTGCTCAGATACCGGTGAGTGAGTCTTATTTGGGTCGTGTTGTAAATGCTCTGGCGAAACCTATTGATGGTCGGGGTGAAATCTCAGCTTCTGAATCTCGGTTAATTGAATCTCCCGCC